AAACGTATATACGTACTGAAATACTATTTGATTAATGACGACCCGAATCTCTATTTTTTATAGTTATCTAAAAAATGATATATATATATATAAAAAACGAATTGTTATTAATCGATTCCAATATCTCCAAGTTGAAAAAAGAATCGAATATTCATTGATCAAATCATTTACTCCATCATAGTCTGATAGATCTTTTGAAGAACTGATTAATCAGATGAGAATAGAATAAAGATAGAGTCCCATTCTACATGTCAATACCGACAAAAATGAAATTTATAGTAAGAGGAAAATCCGTCGACTTAAAAAAATCGTGAGGGTTCAAGTCCCTCTATCCCCAAAACCCTAAAAAGGGGCCCGTTGGCCTCTTTAATTAATCATTTATCCTTTCATTAGCAATTTACAATTCGTTATGTTTCTCATTCATTCTACTCTTTCACAAGCGTATCTGAGCTGAGCGGGATTTTTTTTTCTTATCGCGAGACTTGTGACATATATTATATATGATACACGTACAAATGAACATCCTTGCGTAAGAAATCCCCATTGTTAAATTTGAATGATTACCAACCAATACATATTATTTGTCTACTGTACTGAAACTTCCAAAGTCTTATCCAAGCCCTGAAATTTCGTGGATCTTCAAAAAGAAGACTTTGGAATAGCTTTTTTCTTATTTATAATTGACATAGACTCAAATCATCTATTAAAATAAGGATAATGCGCAATGGTCGGGATAGCTCAGTTGGTAGAGCAGAGGACTGAAAATCCTCGTGTCACCAGTTCAAATCTGGTTCCTGGCACATGATGAATTTGTATGAGTATCCATTCTTTCTACAAATTCATTAATATGGGTCCACGTATTCATTAATAATATAGATCATGAAAAATACCGATACATCATGATGTCTGGAGATATACCCTTAAAATAAACTATATTTTTTACTCTATTTATAGATGAGTAAAATAGACAAGTAAAGATAAAGAGTATATATATATAAAATATATAAATATGTAAAAGAAAATAATTTTATTTTGTTTCCTCTTCTTTTTTATTTGTTCATACTCTGTCTCCTCGCGTTCAATTAACACTTTATACATAGTTGAAAGGTTCAATTAGTTGGTTATAAGACTCAAAAGTCTAGTCTAGGGGAGTTGAAGGGCGGGAATGGCCAAGATTCATCTCAGATACAGTACAAATAGAATCCGATTATCTTTTCATATCATATTCGATTTATTCATTTCCCCCTACGTGACTTTCTAAAGCACATCTAAACGATGTGCGTGATACATAGTTCATGATGTAAAACTCGTTTAGTTCATCCTATTAGCTTAGCTTGGCTCATCCAAAATAAGTATCTTAAAAATTTGATAATCTGGACAAATCTCTAATTGTATTTTATTTATTTATTTAGAATCAATAATAATAAGATGAATGAGACTTCATTCTATTACTATGCTATATCTATAAGAGAACGTACAAATGTATTTGAATATCTGGAGTTGTAGAAGTGAGGATTAGTTTCGTATTATTTAATGAGCATCTTGTATTTCATAAAAATTGGGGGCAATATAATCCTTACGTAAGGGCCATCCTACCCAACTTTCAGGCATTAAGATACGCTTTAGGCGTGGATGATTATCATAAGAGATTCCCAACATATCATAAGATTCCCTTTCTGGAAAATCCGCACTTTTCCAAACCCAGAAAACAGACGGAATTCTAGGATTTATCCTTGCGGCAAATACTTTTATGCATACCTCTTCCGGTTGATCTATACCATACTCGATTCTCGTAAGATGATACACACTAGCTAACAGTCCGCCCGGTGCTACATCATAAGCACATTGGGAACGTAGATAATTGTAACCGTATACATATAAAATAACTGCAATGGAATGCCACTCCTCAGGCTTTATTTGTAAAGTTTCTATTCCTTGGTAATCGAAACCCAAAGATCTATGAACCAGTCCATGTTTGACTAGCCAAGAAGACAAATGACCCTGCATCTTTCCCCCCCCATTTTTATTTGTATAAGTATTTCCCATTTATGATGAAAAATTTTTGAAGATTCACTCGTTCTTTGTTATTCTGTACATGAAGTATACTTCCTAATTCACTAATTCGTAGGAAGATACTGAACTTTTGTATTTGAAAAAAGTTTCAGGAGGGATGGTCTCCGAAGTAGATGATGGTTGATAGAGTAATCCTTGATTGTAATTTCCAGTATGAGTACTTGGGCCAACATGAAATTTGTGGTTGGTAGTAAAACACCGATTCTCCTCTTGAGACTTAATTCGATCTTCATAGATTTCTCGAGATAATTTCTTACGAAGTTTTGTTATAGCATCTATAACTGCCTCGGGTTTAGGTGGACAACCCGGCAAATAGACATCCACAGGAATTAACTTATCGACTCCCCGAACAGTACTATAAGAATCGGTACTGAACATCCCTCCTGTAATTGTACATGCTCCCATAGCAATAACATATTTTGGTTCA